AGCCAGATTAGTCAACATTTATATGTTTCGATGCAACAACAAGATGTTATTTGTAACAAGTAGTTTTGTTGGTTGGTTAATTGGTCACATTTTATTCATGAAATGGGTTGGATTGGTATTATTCTGGATACGGAAAAATAATTCTATTAGATCGAATAAGTACCTTGTGTCAGAATTGAGAAATTCTATGGCTCGAATCTTTAGTATTCTCTTATTTATCACCTGTGTCTACTATTTAGGCAGAATACCGTCGCCTATTGTTACTAAGAAACTAAAAGAAGAAACTGCCGAAACGGAAGAAAGGGGGGAAAGTGAGGGAGAAACAGATGTAGAAATCGAAACAATTTCCGAAACGAAGGGGACTAAACAGGAAGAAGGATCCATCGAAGAAGACCCTTCCCCTTCCCTTTCCCTTTGTTCGGAAGAAAATTCGAAGTTAGAAATACTTAAACTCAAAAAAGAGAAAGACCTCTTCTGGTTTGAAAAACCTCTTGTTACTCTTCTTTTCGACTATAAACGATGGAATCGTCCAGTGCGATATATCAAAAATGATCAATTTGAAGATGCTGTCCGAGACGAAATGTCACACTATTTTTTTTTTACATGTGAAAGTGATGGAAAAGAAAGAATCTCTTTTACATATCCACCTAGTTTGTCAATCTTTTTGGAAATGATAAAAGGAAAGATACTTTTGTCCACAACTGAAAAACCCTCTTCCGAAGAATTGTATAATAATTGGGTTTATACCAACGAAAAAAAAAAAAAGAACATAAACAACGCATTTTTCAATAGAATTGATGCTCTAGAAAGGGGATCTCTGAAACTGGATGTACTTGAAAAAAGGATTAGATTATGCAATGATGAGACTGAACAAGACTGCCTCCCTGAAGGGTATGATCCTTTTTTAAATGGAACCCGCCGCGGAAGCGAAAAAAAAAAGTATTTAAACTCAAGTTTGAATATGAATGAGGCTTTCTCAGAAGAAGGTTGGATTTGGATAAATAAATTTCATAATATACTTCCCACAAACTACCAAGAACTTGAAGAAAACAAGGAAAAATTTGAGGGAAAATACTTCCTTCCAGAAGAAGAAAAACTAAATTCAGAAAATAGAACGAAATATTTATTTGATGCGGTTACACCCGATAGACATCATCAAAGAATTATAAAGGAATCCATTGGAATAAAAGAAATACGTAAAGAAGTTCCTCAATGGTCATACAAATTGATTACCAGTTTGGAGCAACAAGATGGAACAATTTTAGAAGAAACGGCTGAGGATCATGAAATTAGATCAAGAAAGGCCAACCATGTAGTCATTTTTACAGATACCGAACGTACAAATAGTACAATGAATACTAATGATGAAGTAGAAGAAGTGTTTGTCCTACGTTATGCACAAGAATCGGATTTTCGTCGAGATATAATCAAAGGATCTATGCGCGCTCAAAGACGTAAAACAGTTATTTGGGAACCGTTTCAAACAAATATCCATTCCCCCCTTTTTTTGGACAGAATCTACAAAAAGGTTTTTTTTTCTGCTGACACCTCCCGAATTTGGAATCTTCTTTTTAAGAATTGGATGATAAAAAGTACGGAATTAAAAAATTCCAGTTTTGAGGAAGAGGCAAAAGCAAAAGAAAAGGATAAAAAAAGGAAGAAGAAAGGGGAGGAAAATGACCGGCTAGCAGTAGCGGAAAGCTGGGATACTGTTCTATTTGGTCAATCAATAAGGGGTTGCTTGTTAATAGCCCACTCTATTTTTAGAAAATATATTGGATTGCCTTCATTGATAATAGCTAAAAACATCAGCCGTATCTTATTATTTCAACCCCCGGAGTGGAATGAGGATTGGAGAGAGTGGGGTAGAGAAATGCATGTTAAATGCACCTATAATGGTGTTCAATTATCCGAAATGGAATTTCCAAAAAATTGGTTAACAGAGGGTATTCAGATAAAGATCCTATATCCTTTCTATCCGAAACCTTGGAACAGTTCTAAGAAACGATCCCATCATAGAAATCCAAGGGGAATGAAGGAAAATTCTTGCTTTTTGACAGTCTGGGGGATGGAAACTGAATTTCCTTTTGGTTCTCCTCGAAGACGACCTTCTTTTTTAAAACCCATTTTTAAAAACCTAGAAAAAAAAAGAAAAAAAAACACACAAAGTTTTATAGGTATAAGAGTTTTAAAAGAAAAAACAAAAGGGTTTCTAAAGGACTCAAAAGAAAAAGAAAGCTGGACTCAAAAAAAGGATTTTTTAAAAAAAAAAAGAATAAAAGAGCTTGACAAACTAAATCCAATTCTATTAGTTGGATTGAAAAAAGTATATGAATCGAGTGAAAATGAAAAAATTTCTCTCAAAGAGAATCAGATAGTTCATGAATCGTCCAGTCCACTTAGATCAATGTCTTGGACAAATTATTCACTAACAGAAAAAAAAACAGAAGATCTGGCTGATAGGACAAGTACAATTAAGAATCAAATTGAAAAAATAATAAATGACAAGAAAAAAACGTTTCTAATTCCAGATAGAAATATTAATCCTAACGATACAAGTTGTAACGATAAAAGATTAGAAGCGCCAAAAAACTTTTTGCGGATATTCCAAAGAAGAAGTGCTAGATTAATACGTAAACGACACTCTTTTTTAAACTTTTTGATTGAAAAGATATATATGGACACCCTTCTATATCTCATTAATATTCCCAGGATCAATGCACAATTTTCTCTAGACTTTAAAAAAGGAGAGATTGATAAAAAAAGTTACAATGATGAAATAAAGAAAGAAGAAGTTGAAGAAAGAAAAAAAAAAAGAATTCATATCATTTCGACTAAAAATAGGGCACTTTCTAATATTAGTAATAAGAATTTACATCATTTTTGTGCCCCAGTTGACTTGTCACAGGCATATGTATTTTACAAATTATCACAAACCCCAGTGATTAACAAATATCACATGAGATCTGTACTTCAATATAATGGAATGTCTTTTTTTCTTAAGGATAGAATAAAGAATTTTTTTGGAACACAAGGAATACTTAATTCTGAATCAAGACATAAAAAACTTAGCAATTTTGAAACGAATGGGTGGAAAAATTGGTTAAACAGTCATTATAACTATCAATATAATTTCTCTAAGATTACATCGTCTCAATTAGCTCTACAAAAACAACGAAATGGAGTCAATCAAAGTCATACGATTTCAAACAAGGCATCAACAAAATTGGATTCATATGAACAAAAAAATGTATTTCATTATAAGAAGCAAAATGCTTATGTAATGGATTCATTATCGAGTAAAACAAACATTTTTAAAAAACAGTATGGATATGATCTTTTATCACAGAAATATATCAATTATAGAGAAGGTAAGGATTCATATATTTCTCTATCACCATTACAAGTAAAGGGAAGCCGAAAAATTCCCTATAACTACAACACAAAGAAACCCCCAATTTTTTATATGCCGGCAGGCATATATATGAGTCATTATCTAGGAGAAGATTGTATTGTTGATACGGATAAAAATCCGGATAGAAAATATTTTGATTGGAGAATCATTTCTTTTTGTCTTAGAAAGAAGATCGATATTGAGGCTTGGGCTAATATGGATACTGAGACCCGCATGGATAAAAATACTAAAACAGGAATTAACTATTATTCAATCATTAATCAAATTGATACGAAGGATCTTTCGTATGTTGCGATTGATAAACAAATAAAACCATCTAGTGGAAAAAACGTTTTTTTTGATTGGATGGGAATGAATGAAGAAATACTAAACCGCCCCATATCAAATCTGCACCTTTGGTTCTTCCCAGAATTGTTGGGGCTATATGATATATATAGGATTAAACCGTGGATTATACCAACAAAATCACTTCTTTTCCATTTTAATGGAAATAAAACCACCAGTGAAAATAAAAAGCTAAAAAAAAAAGATCTTGAATTAGAAAATCAAAATCAAGAAGAAAAAGAAGAATCAGACCAAGAAGAAAAAGAAGAATCAGACCAAGAAGATATTGGATCAGATCTATCAAACCAAGAAAAAGAAGTTAACGAGGATGACAGTGACTCATACATGACAAAGAGTAGAAATCAAAATAAATGGAAGAGTACCACAGAAGCGGAACTCGATTTTTTCCTGAAAAGATATTTTCTTTTTCAACTGAGATGGCATAGTTCTTTGGATCAAAAAATAATTAATAGTATCCAGATATATTGTCTCCTGCTTAGACTGAACAATCCAAAGCAAATTGCGATATCCTCTATTCAAAGAGGAGAAACGCGTCTGGATATATTGCTGATTCAAAAAGATCTAAATCTTACAGAATTGATAAACAAAGGAGTATTGATTATTGAACCTGTTCGCCTGCCTATACAAGGAGATGGACTTTTTATTATGTATCAAACCATAGTTATTTCACTGGTCCATAAGAGTAATCACCAAACTAATATAAAAAAAAAAAAAGAAAACGGTTATAAGAATTCTTTTGATGAATCCATTAAAAGACATAGACATGAAAGGGTGCTTGAAAAGAGAGATGAAAAAAATTATGCTTTTGTTGTTCCTGAAAATATTTTAGCTCCTAGATGTCGTAGAGAATTGAGAATTCAAATTTGTTTAAACTCGGAAAAAATAAATGTTTTGGATAGAAAGAAAACATTTTACAATAAGAACAACATAAAGAACTGCGGCACTTTTTTGGAGGAGAGCAAGCATCTTGATAAAGATCCAAATAATTTAGATAGAAATAAATTAATGAAATTGAAATTTTTTCTTTGGCCAAATTATCGATTAGAGGATTTAGCTTGTATGAATCGCTATTGGTTTGATACCAGTAATGGAAGTCGTTTCAGTATGTCAAGGATATATATGTATCCACGATTTACCATCAATTAATGGTAAATCTCCTTCCTATCTATAACGTGCCAGATATGGCATGATATATGAAGGCAAACAAATGGACCCGCACATTTGTGTTATATTTATTTATATTCTGGTTTCCCATATAGGATACTGATTCAATGACCTAAGAATCTTCTTCGGCTCAATTTTTCCCTTTCTTTTTTGAGGGGGTTGAAGAACTCGACCAGCCTTTTGTATCTATATCCGAATGAAATTGCAAATTGGATTGATTCATTAAATTTGAGAGGAAAAGGTAGTATATGAAAAAATAAATTTTTTGTGTATACCAGAACCAGATTTTAAAAACCGATATTATTTTTACTGATCGATAAACTCCATTTTTTTATAAAATAAAAAAAGGAGAAGCGCTCTTTTTATGATAAAAAAATGCATTCATCTCAGTTATTTCGCAAGAAGAAAAAGAATAAAACAAAAGGGGTCCGTTTCCTTTGAATTTCAAGTATTAAGTTTCACTAATAAAATGCGGAGACTCACTTTCCATTTTGAATTTCACAAAAAGGACTTTTTATCTCAGAGAGGTATAGGTATAGGGAAAACTCTGGGAAAACGGCAATGGTTGCTGGCTTATTTGTAAAAAAAAAAGAATACGTTATAAAGAATTAATTGGCCGGTTGGGTATTCGGGAGCCAAAGACTAGTTAAGTTAATTTGAAGCTTTAGTTTGAATTATTTGATTTATTAGATCTTGAATTTTTATGAACTTTGTTTCGTTTTCAGCAATTCATGGAATAATGAATCGGGGAAAAAATATGACTGTATCAGCTACAAGAAAAGACCTCATGATAGTTAATATGGGTCCTCACCACCCATCGATGCATGGCGTTCTTCGACTCATCATTACTCTAGATGGTGAAGACGTTATTGACTGTGAACCTATATTGGGTTATTTACACAGAGGGATGGAAAAAATAGCGGAAAACCGAACAATTATACAATATCTGCCTTATGTAACGCGTTGGGATTATTTAGCTACTATGTTTACCGAGGCAATAACGGTAAATGGACCAGAACAGTTAGGAAATATTCAAGTTCCTAAAAGAGCCCGTTATATCAGAGTAATTATGTTGGAACTGAGTCGTATAGCCTCTCATTTATTATGGCTTGGCCCTTTTATGGCGGATATAGGCGCGCAGACTCCTTTCTTCTATATTTTCAGAGAGAGAGAATTGATATATGATCTATTCGAAGCTGCCACAGGTATGCGAATGATGCATAATTATTTTCGTATCGGAGGAGTAGCTGCTGATCTACCTCATGGCTGGATAGATAAATGCTTAGATTTCTGCGATTATTTTTTAACCGGGGTTGCTGAATATCAAAAGCTTATTACGCGAAATCCAATTTTTTTAGAACGCGTTGAGGGGGTAGGCGTTGTTGGTGGAGAGGAGGCAATAAATTGGGGTTTATCAGGGCCAATGCTACGAGCTTCCGGAATACAATGGGATCTTCGGAAAGTCGATCATTATGAGTGTTACGACGAGTTTGACTGGGAAGTACAATGGCAAAAAGAAGGGGATTCATTAGCCCGTTACTTAGTCCGAATCGGTGAAATGACAGAATCCATAAAAATTATTCAACAAGCTTTGGAAGGAATTCCGGGAGGGCCCTATGAAAATTTAGAAGCCCGACGCTTTGATAAAGCAGGGGATTCCGATTGGAATGATTTTGACTATAGATTTATTAGTAAAAAAACATCTCCTACTTTTGAGTTGTCAAAACAAGAACTTTATGTGAGAGTAGAAGCCCCAAAGGGGGAATTGGGGATTTTTCTGATAGGGGATCATAGTGCTTTTCCTTGGAGATGGAAAATTCGTCCTCCGGGCTTTATCAATTTGCAAATTCTTCCTCAGTTAGTTAAAAGAATGAAATTGGCGGATATTATGACGATACTAGGTAGTATAGATATCATTATGGGAGAAGTTGATCGTTAATATGATAATTGATACGACAGAATTACAGGCTATCAATTCTTTTTTCAGATTGGAATCCTTAAAGGGGGTCTATGGTCTTATATGGTTGCTTGTCCCTATTTTTACTCCTGTATTGGGAATCACGATAGGAATACTAGTTATTGTGTGGTTAGAAAGAAAAATATCTGCGGGGGTACAACAACGTATTGGACCCGAATACGCGGGTCCTTTGGGAATTCTTCAAGCTCTAGCAGACGGGACAAAATTACTTTTTAAAGAGGATCTTCTCCCATCTAGAGGGGATATTCTTTTATTCAGTCTCGGACCCTCTATAGCAGTCATATCCATTTTACTAAGTTATTCAGTAATTCCTTTTGGATATCGTCTTGTTTTAGCTGATCTCAGTATAGGTGTTTTTTTATGGATTTCTATTTCAAGTATTGCTCCTATTGGACTTCTTATGTCAGGATATGGGTCAAATAATAAATATTCTTTTTTGGGTGGTCTACGAGCTGCTGCTCAATCGATTAGTTATGAAATACCATTAACTCCATGTGTGTTATCAATATCTCTACGTGCGATTCGTTGGGGCATGAACTTTTACCTAATTTTTTTCTAGGAAAGAAGTTGAATGGAGTGAATAGAGATCCTCGTTTTTTTATTCGTCATTCAGGGTGATGACCTAAACCAGATAGTTATATGAGTGAAACAAAACAGCTTCTAAATTAGCAGTAAAAAGGTTGAGACTCATTCCCTATGTACAAGAGTTAAGCAAAAAAAAGAGAAATTACCCCAAGGTTGGTTGATTAGTCATCACGGTTTGAAGCGGGTAGAAAAGATCAACTGGCTAGAGTTTTGTTTTAACTATTCTATTATATTGTATGTATTACCATACCGGGGATCGAGCAAAAATGAGTGGACGGTTAGGAACACCAAAATACACAAAGGATTAGTAACGGAGATAATGTAAGTTACCAAAAAAGGTATTTCTGCATAAACGGAATCATCATGGGGCTTTAAGTTGGTAGAAACGTTAAAGTAGTACTTCCCCACGATCCCGATCCCGAGTATGGTCCTATCCACAGGTGAAATAAATAATTATCAGGAACGAAGTAATCCTTTTTTGTTTGAGCCCACTTTTACTTTTCTTAGAAAGAAGAATAGGAACGAAATAAATAGGTTGAAATCCCTACTTAGACAACGAGTATTTTATTCAAGGATTAAGTTATTACTGAATAAAGACAAACTTAAATTATAAAGGATAAGATCAATTCGGAAGCACCCTTTTTTATATTATAGCAGACGGAATTGCATTGGTTTAATTTGTGACTCCTCGATACATCTTGATTCTATTTAACACATATCGAGATAATACCGAACCAGTCCTTAGATTTAGTTAAGGCCATCGAGGAGCCGTATGAGGCTAAAGTATCATGTACGGTTCTGCAATAGCGATGGAAGCAGTAATGTTATCACCTACTATAATTATCTAACAGTTCAAGTACAGTTGATATAGTTGAGGCGCAGTCAAAATATGGTTTTTGGGGGTGGAATCTGTGGCGTCAACCTATAGGTTTTGCCGTTTTTGTAATTTCTTCCCTAGCAGAATGTGAGAGGTTACCCTTTGATTTACCAGAAGCCGAAGAAGAATTAGTAGCAGGTTATCAAACCGAATATTCAGGTATAAAATTTGGTTTATTTTATGTTGCTTCCTATCTAAATCTACTAGTTTCTTCATTATTTGTAACAGTTCTTTATTTAGGGGGTTGGAATCTTTCTCTTCCGTACATATTTCTTCCTCATTTCGAAATTTATGAAGTGGGTGGAGTTTTTGGAATGACAATTGGTATTTTTATTACATTAGCTAAAGCTTATTTGTTCCTGTTCATTCCTATTACAACAAGATGGACTTTACCTAGGATGAGAATGGATCAACTATTAAATCTTGGGTGGAAGTTTCTTTTACCTATTTCTCTAGGGAATCTATTATTGACAACTTCTTTCCAACTCTTTTCACTCTAAGGGCATACGATATTCTATTCTCGATTTAGAACTTCTCTCAAACAAGAGAAAGAAACTTAAAATTATTCATAGATATTCACGATATGCTCCCTATGGTAACTGGGTTCATTAATTATGGTCAACAAACAGTAAGAGCTGCAAGATATATTGGTCAAAGTTTCATGATTACCTTATCCCACACGAATCGTTTACCCGTAACTGTTCAATATCCTTATGAAAAATTGATCACATCAGAGCGTTTCCGCGGTCGAATCCACTTTGAATTTGATAAATGCATTGCTTGTGAAGTATGTGTTCGTGTATGCCCTATAGATCTGCCCGTAGTTGATTGGAAATTGGAAACGGATATTCGAAAAAAGCGATTGCTTAACTATAGTATTGATTTTGGAATCTGTATTTTTTGTGGGAACTGCGTCGAGTATTGTCCAACAAACTGTTTATCAATGACTGAAGAATATGAACTTTCTACATATGATCGTCACGAATTGAATTATAATCAAATTGCTTTGGGTCGGTTACCAATGACAGTAATTGGAGATTCCACGATTCGAACCATTATGAATTCTACTCAAATAAAAAAAGCCACAGGTAAACTCCTTGATTCAAGAACTATTACCGATTACTAAGATTCCGTTTTAATCTAAAGGAGCGGAGCTTCTTTTATTTTGTTCGGTTAATAACTAAAAAAACGCGCTCTTATTGATTGGTGATTCGCGAGAATCACGGCTTACTTTGGATAAAAAAATTTTTAAATATATTCGCGAGAATTTCGATATATAAGCAATCGGATAGAGAAATGGAATGAATTAATCTATCTACATCAACCCACACCCCGTATAGGATTAAATTAAATAAGTAACTTATCATAAAAATAGGGTAACTTTCTTTTTCTGGTCTAGTCAATAAGATTATGAAACATTTCGACTTATTTATCTCTTATTTTACATATAATGGATTTAACTGGACCAATACATGATTTTCTTTTAGTTTTTTTGGGATTGGGTCTTATAGTAGGAGGTTTAGGAGTGGTATTACTTACTAATCCTATTTTTTCTGCCTTTTCATTGGGATTGGTTCTTGTTTGTATATCCTTATTTCATATTCCATCGAATTCCCATTTTGTAGCTGCTGCACAACTCCTTATTTATGTGGGAGCCATAAATGTCTTAATTATATTCGCAGTTATGTTCATGAACGACTCAGAATATTACAATGATTTCAGTCTTTGGACTGTTGGGGATGGGGTAACTTCACTGGTTTGTACAAGTATTTTTGTTTCACTAATAACTACTATTCCAGATACGTCATGGTACGGGGTTATTTGGACTACAAGATCAAACCAGATTTTGGAGCAAGATTTAATAAATAAAGGTCAACAAATCGGGATTCATTTATCAACTGATTTTTTTCTTCCTTTTGAGCTTATTTCTATAATTCTTTTAGTTTCTTTGATAGGTGCAATTGCTATGGCTCGGCAGTAATAAATACCGAGAAAAAAGAATTATTTTGTTCTGGCTTAGCCTATCCATTTTCCTTCAATTCCATGGTCATATTTTTAAGGTATAAAATGTAAATTTTTTCTTTTAGTTCAATCTATTACCAATATCTTCCTTAGTTCTGCACTTGTTAGATTCGAGTCAACCAAATTAGTTAAGGTTGAATTGTTGTTCATATTGAAATTAAAGAAATTCAGATTGAGGAGGGTTTGGTTAATGCTGCTTGAACATGAACTTGTTTTGAGTGCCTATTTATTTTCTATTGGTATTTATGGATTGATCACAAGTCGAAATATGGTTAGAGCACTTATGTGTCTTGAGCTTATATTGAATGCAGTTAATATGAATTTCGTAACATTTTCTGATTTATTTGATAGTCGTCAATTAAAAGGAGACATTTTTTCCATTTTTGTTATAGCTATTGCAGCCGCTGAAGCAGCTATTGGGCCAGCCATTGTTTCGTCCATTTATCGTAACAAAAAATCAATTCGTATCAATCAATCGAATTTGTTGAATAAATAATGGTAATTAGATTAATGTGTTAATCATACAAATAACGAATAAAATATTTATCAATGCAAATTAATATTATATACGATAGGAACGACTATGTTTGCTAAAGAGTAATAAATCAAAGTATCTTGGCCCTCTCTCATGACCAAATATATAAGTTAATTTTTTAGAAAACAATTTTGGTTAATTATTGATTCGTCTGGTGTCTACAATATATGATTTCTTTTTTTACTAGATCGAAAATTTATGATGTTCAAAAAGTGGATAGATCCAATGTCACATTCAGTAAAGATTTATGATACATGCATAGGGTGCACTCAATGTGTACGAGCCTGCCCCACAGATGTATTAGAAATGATACCTTGGGACGGATGTAAAGCTAAGCAAATAGCTTCTGCTCCAAGAACAGAAGACTGTGTGGGTTGTAAGAGATGTGAATCCGCTTGTCCAACAGATTTCTTGAGTGTCCGAGTTTATTTATGGCATGAGACAACTCGCAGCATGGGTCTAGCTTATTGATACGTTCCAGAAAGCTTAACTTGAATCCATTTTTTTATCTTTACCGACAAAACCCCGTGCTCGAAATAGGCTATTTTCTCGAGTACGGGGTTTTCTGGTCAAAGTGTATCTTATCTTGTCTTTACTACGAATTTTTTTCCTTGGTTAACAATAATTGTTGTTTTGCCGATATTCGCGGGTTTTTCCATTTTCTTTCTCCCTCATAGAGGAAATAAGGTCATCCGATGGTATACTATATCTATATGCCTATTGGAACTACTTCTAACGACCTATGTATTCTGTTATCATTTCCAATTGGACGATCCATTAATTCAATTAGAACAGGATTTTAAATGGATTAATTTTTTTGATTTTCACTGGAGACTCGGAATCGATGGAATTTCCATAGGACCCATTTTATTGACGGGATTCATCACAACTTTAGCTACTTTAGCGGCCCGGCCAGTTACTCGGGATTCACGACTGTTCCATTTCTTAATGTTAGCAATGTACAGCGGTCAAATAGGACCTTTTTCTTCTCGAGATCTTTTACTTTTTTTTATCATGTGGGAGTTAGAATTAATTCCTGTTTACCTACTTTTATCCATGTGGGGGGGGAAGAAGCGTTTGTACTCAGCTACAAAGTTTATTTTGTACACTGCAGGGGGTTCTATTTTTCTCTTAATGGGAGTTCTTGGTATGGGTTTATATGCTTCTAACGAACCAACATTGAATTTCGAAACATTAGCGAATCAATCATATCCTGTGGCATTAGAAATAATATTCTATTTTGGTTTTCTTATTGCTTATGCTGTCAAATCACCGATTATACCTCTACATACATGGTTACCAGATACCCACGGAGAAGCACATTACAGTACATGTATGCTTCTAGCCGGAATCTTATTAAAAATGGGAGCATATGGGTTGGTTCGGATCAATATGGAATTATTACCCCATGCTCATTCCATTTTTTCTCCCTGGTTGATTATTGTAGGCACAGGGCAAATAATCTATGCAGCTTTAACATCTCCTGGGCAACGCAATTTAAAAAAGAGAATAGCCTACTCTTCCGTATCTCATATGGGTTTTACAATTATAGGAATAGCCTCCGTAACCGATATGGGACTCAATGGGGCCATTTTGCAAATAATTTCTCATGGATTTATTGGCGCGGCGCTTTTTTTCTTGGCAGGAACGAGTTATGATAGAATACGTCTCGTTTATCTCGACGAAATGGGAGGAATCGCTATCCCAATGCCAAAAATATTTACAATGTTCAGTAGTTTCTCGATGGCTTCTCTTGCATTGCCGGGAATGAGTGGTTTTGTTGCCGAATTGGTAATCTTTTTTGGCATAATAACCAGCCCCAAATATCTTTTAATGCCAAAAATACTCATTACTTTTGTAATGGCAATTGGAATGATATTAACTCCTATTTATTCATTATCTATGTCACGCCAGATGTTTTATGGATACAAGCAATTTAATGCCAAAAATTCTTATTTTTTTGATTCTGGACCACGAGAACTTTTTGTTTCAATCTGTATTTTTCTGCCAGTAATAGGCATTGGTATTTATCCAGATTTCGTTCTCTCACTATCAGTTGACAAGGTAGAAGCTATTTTATCTAATTACTTTTCTCGATAGTTTGCATGAATAAGACATAAAAGAAAAAGCTGCGATAAAAAAATTCGGTGGACAATAAAAGAAAAAGAAGTCTTATTTTTCCTTATCTTAATCTTAAGTAAAAAAATACTGAAGTGAATTGTAATCAGATCCGTTTGGAGTTTTAGAGAACCGGTTCAATCAAGTAGTAATTGAACCGGTTCTCTAAAACTCACACAAACTTTCATTACATATGCTATTTCTATGTATTAAGTCACGTCTTCGATTAAGATGCTAATGTGAATGAACCATAACTATGTAGGCCTATTCCTAATAGATTGACCCCAAAATAGCATACCCAAATTATAAGAAATCCCATAGAAGCTACAATTGCAGAATTTGTGCCTTGAAAATTTTGGTTGGTTCTAATATGTAAATAAATAGCAAATATAGTCCAAGTAATAAATGCCCAAGTTTCTTTGGGGTCCCAATTCCAATATGACCCCCACGCCTCATTAGCCCACACTGCTCCTGAAAGAATACCAACCGTTAAAAAGATAAATCCTAGACTAATAACACGATAACTCCAACGATCCAATTGCTGAATCAATTGATACCTGTGATAATTTCTAAATGAGAGTAAAGAATTGTTTAGTATAGCATTGCTTCTTTCATTTACATATTGAATCTCATCAAAATCAAATGAAAACGGCCCAATTAATGAATGATTGTTTTTACCAAAGACCCCTAGGCTTTTTCGAAATGTAATGACTAGAAGAGATACTGATAATAATGATCCACATAAAAGAGCTGCATAGCTCAATATCATCATACTTACGTGCATCATTAACCACTGAGATTGGAGGGCAGGTACTAATATTGTGGATTGATGCATTTCAGTCAAAAGACCTGAAGTAGCAAATCCTTGGGTAAAAATAGTACTTGGTGCAGTTATTGCGCTTAAATTATTTTTATGATTCCATATTTTAGGAACCATATGAATAATGGAAAAGCCCCATGAAAGGAATATTAATGATTCATATAAATCACTTAAGGGAAAATGTTCCAAATAAATCCAACGAGTAACTAATAATCCTGTTATACAAAAAAAGGTAGCTATCATGCCCTTTTCTGACGAATCATGTAGTCCTTTGTTTTCGTGGACTAATAAGGTCATCAAATAAATCGTAATTACAATTGAAACAATTGAAAAAGAGATGTGAGTTAATATATGTTCTAAAATCGAAAATATCATAAAAAATCCTAAAATAAAAAGGGAGTCCTTTAACACTAGAATGGAAATACGTAATCCATTTCATTTTCATTATAGGATTTATTGTATCTCTTTTAGAAGATGCCGCCACTCGGACTCGAACCGAGATGCTCTAGCACTGCTTCCTAAGAGCAGCGTGTCTACCGATTTCACCATAGCGGCTTGCTCGAAAGCATAATAGCCCATCCGCGCTCAAACGTCGAGATTGTAAGGAGTCAATTTAATGTAATACTTTTTAGGAAAAATGCAAATAAAATTAAAGGCCCTCTCTAATTTCTATTTGAACGTTCAATAATCTCTTCTAGGATGATTTTCGTCTTAACGATTGACTTTTCGAGAGGTTTCCGTTCTCCCAAAACAGATTAGTCGGAACTAGAGAGTTCTGCTCTCAATTCAGGTATAGAAATAAAAAAACCCCTTTCTTTTTTGATGATTTCATGGGTCCGAACAAAATGAAAAAATCTATTGTATCCATAGTCATTAAAAAAAACCTCAAAAGAAAAGTGAAACTTTCTATCAAGTACTATGTTTTTTCGTTTGACCAAAAAAACATAGTACCTTTTTATTTAGGAAATGAAAAGCTTCCTATCCTAAATACGACAATCGAAAGTGCCACCTCATATTGATCAGTTAAAAATATAAGTTAATGGGAATCGTTCATCTTATCAATTTAATTAGCAAATTCATCGAGGCATATTGATTTAGATTATTCCAATACTTGTTTATTTGTTTGTTGCACAAAAAAACTTTTTGAATTCCCGGTAGAAAGAGATTTTGCTAAGGAAAAAGCTTTTAGCGCAGCCAAATATCCTTTTCTTTTCCAAATGTTTTTACGAATACGCTTTTTTGATATAGAAGTACGTTTCTTTGGAACGGCCATTTTAAAATAAAGAGGTTACTCATTGTTATAGTTGGATGTGAAAGACATGTATTGTTAAAAATGCGTCATTTTTCTTCTTTAGCTATATATTTATCCCTAGATCATACTTTCTTGATAATATACAATATGGATATGTGAGTTCCATATAGAATTTCCGGATAAAAGTTGGATATCTTCATTTCTTCTTTATTTTCGGAATACTTTAATTCACATTTTTATTACATACAATATCCAAATAAAGAAGAATTTTTATATACTAATCTTCGTTCGAATCTATATCTATGTCACCGTCATAAAAAAGGGGGCTACGGCTCATCATATTCTATTTTTTTTTAAGAAAATAAAGAGAAAAATTGGAAAACGCTTACCTTAATTTAAGAGAAGAATACTGTAACTGTAACCTTTTTTCTATCAATTCATCAATAGAGTACAGTACCCTTAATTAAATGAGAATTTCAAAATAGGAAAAAAGGAATGAAACTGATATGGAATCTGTTAATATAATAAACACTTGGGAAAAAGCCTTTTAACTAAGTCCGTTTTTCCATTCTACACGAAGTCGTGGGTATCAAAGTGCCGAATATCGTAGAGTTTTCTAAAAGTATTCGTTGTTTTGGGGGAATAGAATCTAGAATCCACTCGAGAAGAATTAGTAAAGTCTTACAAATATACTAACTCAAATCACAAGGTCTTTTTTGGGGGTCAAGTTTTTGATAGAGCCTATGTTGAATAAAGTTATTGATGGATCTTACATACCAGAATAAAGTACTTTTTTACTATAATTAAATTACTTAATTGTTTTTCCTTGATCAATGAATATGGATTATAATAATAATAAAGAAATTGAAATTGCATATTCTGATTCTGTATCTTCATAAATATCCTAGTTAATTACTAAGTGGTACCTTTTTAAAAATGATTTGATTTTTTGACCTATTGTAACTTCTGAGTTTTTCTTTTTTAGAGGGAAAGAATTAGAAAGGTTTAAGAATTCAAAATTCTATTTTAGTTCTTTCTTTTCTTTATTTTATTGCTCCTTCCGAAAGATATAAGAGCTGGTGAATTGAAAAAAAAAGTTTTATTTTCTTATGGAACATACATATCAATATGCATGGATCATACCTTTGGTTCCACTTCCAGTTCCTATAGCAATAGGGGTGGGGCTTCTCCTTGTTCCAACGACAACAAAAAACCTCCGTCGTTTCTGGGCTTTTCTTAGTGTTTTATTACTAAGTATAGTTATGCTTTTTTCAATCGATCTGTCTATTCAACAAATGAATGGTAGTTCCATCTATCAATATTTATGGTCTTGGACCATAAATAATGATTTTTCTTTAGAGTTTGGCGACTTGATCGATCCACTTACTTCTATTATGTTAATATTAATCACTACTGTTGGAATTATGGTTCTTATTTATAGTGATAATTATATGTCTCATGATGAAGGATATTTGAGATTTTTTGCTTATATGAGTTTTTCCAATACTTCCATGTTAGGATTAGTTACTAGTTCCAATTTAATACAAATTTATATTTTTTGGGAGTTAGTTGGAATGTGCTCGTATCTATTAATAGGTTTTTGGTTCACACGACCAATTGCAGCAAATGCTTGTCAAAAAGCGTTTGTAACTAATCGTGTAGGGGATTTTGGTTTATTATTAGGAATCTTAGGTCTTTATTGGATAACGGGTAGTTTCGAATTTCGAGATTTGTTTAAAATAGTCACTAACTTGATTGAGAATAATGGTTTAAATTCTTTATTTCTTACTCTGTGTGCCGCCCTATTATTCCTTGGTGCAGTTGCGAAATCTGCACAATTCCCCCTTCATGTATGGTTACCTGATGCCATGGAGGGGCCTACCCCTATTTCAGCTCTTATACACGCTGCTACTATGGTAGCAGCGGGAATTTTTCTTGTAGCTCGACTTTACCCTCTTTTCACAGTTCTACCTTACATAATGAACCTTATTTCTTTGATAGGTATTATAACCGTACTTTTAGGAGCTACTTTGGCCCTTGCCCAAAGAGACATTAAGAGAAGTTTAGCTTATTCGACAATGTCGCAGTTGGGTTATATTATGTTAGCTTTAGGTATGGGATCATATCGAGCTGCTTTATTTCATTTGATCACCCATGCCTATTCAAAAGCATTATTATTTTTAGGCTCCGGATCCATTATTCATTGTATGGAAAGTATTGTTGGATATTCTCCAAATCAAAGTCAAAATATGGCTCTTATGGGCGGGTTAACAAAATATATGCCGATTACAAAAACAGCTTTTTTAATAGGTACACTTTCTCTTTGTGGTATTCCACCTCTTGCTTGCTTTTGGTCAAAAGATGAAATTCTTAGTGATAGTTGGGTATA